ATCTGAAATTACACAATGGTTCTCTGAAAGATTGAGACCTGCTGCCCCTCCTGAATGGTATAATATGGGTGGATTCGAAGTACTTGGACCTGCACCTCCACCACCACAACCAAGACCCAATTCAATACCAAATATCCCATTTTCCCAACCAATACTTTTGCCCTATGCTGGAAATTCCATGAAACCAGAAGTGCCAATATATACTTACCTTAACCAACCGCTTCCAACTCAACAGCATGACCCGTACCAATACCTGCAAGAACAAAGGCCGCAAAATCAATATCAATATGGGCAGCAGATTAAACAACGAAGTAGAGTGGATTGCCTAAAGGAAGGGGCCAGGTCTTGGATACAAAAGTGTGAACATTACTTTTCGGTGTACCAAGTTACGGATTGGTACAAGGTAGAACTTTCGGCTATGCACCTTAGGGGGACAGCTGAAAGCTGGTACAACAGTTTCTTAGTGAATAGGGGACAAGTATCTTGGCAAGAGTGAATTCAAGAGATTGTAGAGAGGTTTGAGGTAAGAAATGTGGTTGGTGTAGTTGATGAGTTTAATCACTTGAGGCAAAGAGGAAGCCTAGAAGAGTACAAGTAACACACAATTGGCAGAAGGCTGCCATGTTGAGGTGCAATCCCTATTACGATGACAACCTTTTTCGACAAAGTTTTCTTGGGGGTAAGGGTATTGTAAATAGAGATAGATGTTTCGTCCGGCTCTGAGAAACAATTCGGCAACCCCGCTCTTCCCTTTGCCTCTTCCACATCTATTTTGGAAACTTGATTCGGTTGAGTTTGAAGCAAGGATCTAATCAGATAACGCTTTGTTCTCCAATGAATGGAGGTGGAATAATTTCTTGAGATAGAGAAAGCTACATCTCGACTTTATTTAAACGAAAGAAAAAGGTTAGTCCTGCTCCTAGACTTCCAATTCCAAGTAGTAGTAACGGAAAGGAACAGGTTTAGGAGAACTTTTTTGATGTCTTTCTTCGCTGAAAGTCAGTCAATGCCCTGGCTTCAATGAATGAAGACCGATGGGCTACGAAGTGGAGATGATGTCGTCGTGTCATTGCTCGTGATGTCTTCACCAGGATTTGACTTACCAATGTGAAAGGTACCGTGCCAGTGGTTCTATCATTTAGATAGAGAGTGATCTTTCCTTCTTGTCGAAGAAAGATATGACGTTGGGAAGGGAAAGGGAGTAGAAACGTTTTCGTAGCCTTGGGGCGAAGGGCTGAGAGTTCCGTGATCCAGTTCTTTGAGCATACATAGGTTGAGGATTGAACTCCTATAGCAATCGATGTGGAAAAAGGCAACAGCCTCATCAATCCATTGATTCAAGTCGCAACCAGTAGTTGGGTTAGCTTCTATTCTTCAGAATGAATCAGTGCTCACTGCTAAGCAAATGGTTCACATGATGCTCCCCTTGTCTCACAGTTGCCTAATGTCTCAGAGTTCGTTTCTACTAGAAATATTCAGTCTCAGGTTCATGAACCAGACAAGCAGGTGTTCACACCCAATACTGAGTTTTTTTGCTTTGCTGACTTGAATGAGGATTCTCAATCCCAACCGGGCACATCCATCACATCACAATACCTCAGCTTATCTCAATACTTGTCATCTCTACTGCTATACTTCCTAAAGCCTATAAAACAGAAGATATCCCCGACACTATAGATCCGGCTTGCAGGCATAAGGGAAGAAGGGCTCCACTCTTTTAATCGCTCTCATTGACCGCTTATCTAAATACTTGTCATCCGGCTTGCTCTCGGCACCCACAGCTGGCTAATAAATACGCCTTTGCAGTCGTTATGAGCGATATCTTGGCGTACCATTAAAGGGAGTCAGTGGGCACCGTAAGTAGTAATCGAGAACTTGATGAACATACCAACCAGTATGTGAATCCGTAAGTGGAGGAAGAGAGGCTATATCTAGCTTTCCCTGCCTGGTGAGCCTAGTCTTTCCATGCTTTCAGTGGCATATGACTATCTGAATGCCATATACCAATCTCAATCCTCCAGCTAATAACCTATCACACACAGTGTGATATCTCCCTTTTCTCCATCTGCAGAAACTCCCTTCCCTATGTGACTTCAGCTTTCACCGGATGCGGAATTCTCGTTTTGTAAAGATCTCCTTGGCTTATTATTTCTCATGTCTCTATATAGGTATTCTTGTGTCTCTGCTCTGTTGAGCCTTGTTGCCATTTATTATTGTGGGCTATGTGCCCAGCCCACCCGATCCTATTGACCAGTGCTGTCTGACCTTCTTCCTTCGAAAGGGAAAGATAATAAGATTGGGGGGAATACCTTGTTATGGCCTTTTCCTTGGATACGAGCTGCTACTCAATGGATTTCCCACTGGCATTTTATTGACCAGCTTTCCAATCAATTAAAGAAGAGGCAGGTTATTATGTAAGATAAGAATAGTGGAGTGGAGACAGTGAACTGAACATCGCACTAGAATAGCGAACTTCACTTAATTAAGCACAGTACTATATGTCAATTGGGAAGAATTCAGTAGGCAATAGATTGACTGATTTTTTTTACCCAGGTAGGCAGGGCGGAGGAAAGCAACGCATACGTCGAGCTAGATCTTTGCAGCCCAGTGCTCATATTGTTTATTTATCCAATCCAATCCCTGCTTTAGCCTTGCTGCTTATTCACTGGCAATCCAACCATACCATTCTTGTCTATCAGGATCAGTCTTTCCCTCAAGTCACCTTAACATGCTTCTTTCTTTCCTTCACTACGCAGATACAAAACTAGGTTGCGGACGCATAAGGCCACTGATACTATTGGTCAGAAGTATGATTTGACAAAAACTACTACTTTAGCAGCTATGCGAAATGGAAGTTTCCTTTTTCTTGGTCGTTTGCCATGGAGAACAGATTCTAAGGCCAGTTTATTTTTAAGACGCATTGGCGACGCTTCGCGATAGATGATACTAGAAAGAGCTAAAACGAAGAAAAGAAGCCTAACATGAGTAAATGAATTCCACAATTGGTCATACTGAACTATTTGGATGTCTTAGCCAGATTGTTATAGCTAACCTGGTTGATCTAGTAACTATGATAATAGACACTTGCGAGGCAGGCAAGGGAGGATCGACTAGTGGAAAGCTTGATAAGGGTCAGTTACTTGTACATTTGATTAGTATGAGCCACTAACTTCGTTTTTAAGGATAGGTGGGAGTAGGAAAGCCCAACCCTACAATAAAGAGCAGATAGCCCACATGAATCAAGGGAATAACAATACGAGGCCTTTGACGAGTAAAGAAGAAATGCAAGATTTGGATCCGCGATTTAGTTCGGTTCAATCATCATCTGACGAAACACCCTCTGGTGCCTTTCCATACCTGTGTTTAGTTAGGATCTTCCTTTCCATTCCCATATGGATATTACGGAAAGAATCCCGCTCCCGGGCGAGGTAGAGTAGTTTCTCTTTTTCTGGGCACCTAGGAGGGCCCTCTCGTCATTACCTTTTGTGCTTTCTCGTACCAGTGCGTATGTGCCAGAACTCATGGATGCTATTCCCACGCCAAGCACTGAGAGATGTGCTGCAAAAGCGAAGAAGTGGACAATCACATGAGATTCTTGTAGTGCCTTACATGTTGAGAGAAATCGAATACCCAATTTGATCTAGAAAAGAGGGAGGTCAAGTATCGGGTCTCTAACCAACTTTTGGTACCTCTTGAAGGGGATTTCTCGCTGACATGATCCAATGCGCCTTCCTCTTCAGATTTTGATACAACAACTAGGATTGATGGCGAGCCTGGAACCCTTTCTCCTCCGCAGGGGCAATTCCAGAAACATCCTATCTTTTAGGAATGAATGAGAATTTCATTAGATTTCGTTTGCAACGTAACGCCTCGTACCTCCGTTAAAGGCTCATTTTCTTTCTCAAATCTCTGAATTTCTGCGAAACGAATTGACATATAGAGAATAGGTTTCTGGCATGACCAAAATGAACTTCACAGATCCGATGCAAGAAAGGATAGATTCGAACCGCAATTGCAAAGGCTCTCTGGATATTGTAGCAACCTACACGCCTGTCTAGCCAATGTAGTTCAGTCGTCAAGTTGCTCTGCTTGCTTCGTTCTGATCTTTTTGATCTTTCCATTTCATGTAAAGCACAGGAACGCGGTGGATCGTAGCCCCCAGGAACCTAAAGATAAGGAGCTCCCAATAGAAGGCAGTAACCGAAATTTAGCTCACAGAGCATAATAACATTGAAAGCAGGCGGACTATCTGCAGCATAGCGATTCTTTATTTGGGCAAACCCAAGGTATCACTTCGGGAAGAAATGCTGTTTCAAACCAAAAGAATTGGAATGGTCAATTTTCTGAGTTTTCTGCTATGCTAGTAGTACACTCGCTAAGAAATCGTAGATCTTCTTGTGAGCTGTCTGTATTGTCTTGTTTCTAAGTCTCCAAACCTTTGAGAAATATTTGGATCAATGATAGCAGAGGCAGGCAAGAAAAGCTGCTCAAAGGGGACGGCAGGATGATCGAGTTCGTGCTCGGGGAGGATGAAATTAGAACCCCTGCCTATCTTAAGAAGTTGACTCAAACCTTTGTGAGTGTGGAATCTATTCTGCCTATTGGCAGATGGCTCTCGATTATCTTTATCTTATTTCAATTCAAGATCCCCATTAGATTAATAATATGAGTGTCAGGCTTGCTGTACTGAATCTCTTTATAGTCTACCTGTCAAGCCCAAGATAAGGTCAGGGTTTATTATTCCACTATGGGTGGAGAAGAGGAATCAAAGACAAATAAATCCAGGAAAGAACAGCGAAGGAAAAGCGCGACTAGCAAAGTCAAGTACTTACTTGAGATGTTAGAAGGAGCGAAATTAATAGGTGCCGGAGCTGCTACAATTGCTTTAGCCGGGGCTGCTGTCGGTATTGGAAACGTGTTCAGTTCTTTGATTCATTCTGTGGCCCGAAATCCATCATTAGCTAAACAATTATTTGGTTATGCCATTTTGGGCTTTGCTCTTACCGAAGCTATTGCATTGTTTGCACTAATGATGGCCTTTTTGATCTTATTCGTTTTCTGATCGCAGAAAACGAGATCAAAAAGGTTGCCCCTTACTCGCAGATGTAGGAGGACTCACCAACTGAACTGCGTAAATAAAGCGATTCCTTTTAGGCGAAGAAAGGCGAATTTCGTTTGATCCGATCCGCCTATGTCAGTTCGAACCTGACGAGTCGTTCGTTCGTGTGGAGAATCTCTCTCCTTTATTCCTATGTACGATATTTTCCACTAACATCGAGAGAGAAACAGCCGGTGTATCAAGAATTTACCCAATCGAGGAATTTCTCCTTTGAAATCCTATTCTAGTTTGTGTAGATCGCTCGGTACAGATGCACTTTTCAGAAAAGAAGGAGAGCAAGACTTTGTCGATGAAGGCTTTAAGCGTTGAGTTGGTTTAGCAGGAAGGTTACAAAAAACGAGCTATGCTTTATGGGTTCGAAGAAAGAGAGCAGAAACGGATGGCGCACAAAAGAGGTGGAAAAACACGTCCCCCTTCTACGCGATACCTTTGATTTCAAAACCAGATTGCGCTTTCAGGACCTACACCTACATTATAACTAATGCACGGGACAGCCGTTTTTCTCGATCGAGAATGTCTCAACGAAACGAATCTTTGAGAAGTACCGTTATCTCGAGCCGCAGGATCAGACCAAACAAAAACTGGGTATCGAAAAGAGAAAGTTTCATGCCAGCTATGTGCCCCTCGTACGATCTTTAGCTTCAATGGACTGGCTTCTTTATCCTCAGCTAGATCTGTCTGATTAAGTATTACGTGAGAATTCCATGGTTCCAGCTAAAGAAAAGCAAAAGTATGTGCTTGCGCCGAGCGATAAAAAACGGACTATGAAGTGTTTCCTGGCGGCTCAAAGCCATAGTCACTCCTCCTTTATTGCGAAAGCAGTGATCGTACATGGACGACCCAGGTGCTGTATGAGGTAACTTTGAAGCTCTAAACGGATCCGCACCAGCTATGATACCAAGTCTAACTTCACAGGATCGGATACAATGGAACATTATGAATGACGCGATCCGATCCCATATGATATTGACTTCATTGTTGTTACGTACGCCTATTTCAACCTGGAATTCCTAGCCATGCGAAGAAGTAAATAGCAACAAGGCTTTGGCCACGTTACGGAGGAAGCCGAGCAGGCACAAAGTTGTATCAAAATATCAAGAGGAAGGTCGATTGGATTGGATTTGCCGATGAAGAGTACCCGCGAGGGGCGCATGTTCTTTAGTAGAGTCGGATTGAGACAATCTGTCGATTCTTACCCTTTACAGGTAATGCTGGTCTCCTGGCAGGGAAAGCCCATTAGAAGCTCAATTATCTAAAGAAAAAGCGCGGTTTTCTTTTTCCGTACCGTACCACAAGAGATAGGGAAAGGCCGTTCTAAGCTCAAATTGTTAATTAAACGGGCCTTGTTAATGAAGTATTTCGTTACCTTCCTTTATTCTGATTTTGACCATTTAGTTGAACTGACTCTGTTAATTCGCTCTCACGGTAATTGGATTGCGATTTCCTCTGGATTCAATGACTGCTTCTTCTTCTGATTGTGACATATAGAATTTTACGATAGATGAAGCGTGGATTTCATTCCAATAACAACCCCTGGCCGTTCACTTAGAGAGCAGCACATTGTTCGACCTAGGGATCTTGATGAAAATCACTATCAATTAGAGCTAGCTGCTGTTATTCCAAGAAGCAAGCCAAGCGAGTTCAAAGGGCTTTGTTGGCCATTGACATTCCACAATTGAACTGGAAATGAATCATGCTTGCAATCAATAATTGCATAGAAAAAGTTGACTACATGGTACGTCTTTTGTGGAAGCAAAAGATAACCTATAGACAACGGTCAAGTCTGCGATCCAAACAGTGATGAAAAGAATTCTCAAATCATTCGCGGATGGACGTGAAAGAAGGAAGAACCAAATGGCACTGCTTCCTCAAAGCGAGCTTCGGGTACCCGGGACTAATGAAACACCAGTACATGTCATACAGAAGCTCCACTCATCCCTCCGCCAGCCCAACCTAAGTTTCTATCGGACTGAGCTATTCTTCAATCCAGTGCCCTAATCCTTTCGAACTTGGGTCCATAAAATAGTGCTATTGTACAACCTGGGGAAGTCAAAGCACATTCTAAGTGGGCCGCATGGGTCGGCCCTTTCACCTCATTCTTTTCCGTTTCCACGCTCTGAAACCGGGTTCTCTCTCATAATCAAGCTGAGATATGATGCTGTTTCATCCTCCAATTATGAGAAATCCCTTGTTGGCTGGGACGGACCCTTAGTATAAGATAAGTCAACAGGTTGTGTCAGTTTCTCAAAAGACATGGGCTCGCCTTTCGGGGTGACTAGCTGCATTCATTGGTTTGCTTTCTTCCACCAACTTCACAACCATCCTTCGTTGATGACAGGCAAGCTCAACCACAGTTTCCGTAGTTTGGTTCAATTCATTCGGCATTTCCATTTCCAATTGGTAAGTGGGGCCCTTTCTCCGACCCAAGGAAGAAGATCACAAGCGGGAGTCCCCTCTAGGAAGAGATGCTTTCCAAAGGCCGTACGCTACTGTTGAATGGCCAAATAGGGATTGAAACAGAGTAAATAACTAGAGTATCCCGTCGTAGTGGTAGCTGCATTTACGCGACCGGGTCCGAGCCACGGGACAAGACCAAATTGGATTTGTAACATCCGCGGATGGAAGACCGTAGATTTCTCACTTTCCCTACTCGGAGAGCACGTGTATGTAGTCCGCCTGTATCTACTTATTTATTCGGAGAGCGCCATTAATAGGATTCAGAAGTCGTACAAGCTATGGCGGAGCCGTTTACCAATGCACCCTCCTCATATTTGATTCTTTTTTTTGTATCATTGGTTCCACGTACGTCTTTTGGGCGAGCTTTCTTCACTGTCATCAAAACCAACGCTCAAACCGAAGCTTGGAGAGCAGTTGTTTATTTATCACTTTAGCTGCTGTCGTTTTCCTCTTCCGAATTTTTTAGTGAAAAACAAGGGGATCAGAAGAACAAACAATAAGAATGAGGGATTGAAGTCCGTTTCCTTCGTATCGTATTTCAACGGATCGGGTAGTTCTAGTCTTTTTTTATTACTCCTTCCTTTTTCCCTTCATTTGACATAACATAATTAAGAAACTGTTTGATGGTCAACGGAACCGGATCTGCTCCCTTTTTCTTTTCCTTCAGGATCCGTTCTTGAACTTATTCTAGTAGGTTGAACAGGTTTCACATACTCAGTGAGTGGTGAAGACCACTGACCCCAATTGGTAGATCAGCAGATAGCTAATAAACTAATTCGGTATACTCAAATAGTAATTCGGCATACTCAACACCATAGGTAGAAACGGGAGTTCGAAGGTACCGACCACCTAAAGTGAATTAAGACCAGGAGGGCTAGGAACGAGTAGAGAATCAAAATGCCCTTATTCCAAAGGAAGTGAGTGCTAAAGCGAAAATCGAGTAAAGAACAAAAGAACGAAATGCAAGGGTTGCATCCTAATTTCAAGTCCGGACGGTTCCTCCGCTAGGTTATTGAGTTGGCTCCCCCGTTATTCTTCATCAGACAACGCACACTTAATGGAAAAACGAGGTATCTTTTTGGAAAACTTCTCTACTTACGACTTTGTTAGCGCTTTGAGGGCTTCACTATGTTCTCTGAAATCTTGTATAAATAATAAAGAAGTCTTTCTCAGGAGATGACTCTGCTGATACCGAGTTTCAATGCAAAATGGCTCCCGCTTCTTCTGAAAGAAAACAGGGGCAAAATCAATATGGAGCCGTCAGAGGCTTATCTGGCCGATATGACTTCCAGAAAAGATTTCCTGAGCTCAACCTAAAATGGAGGGGTTGGGGCTTTGGCTCCAGGCTCAAACTCTATCTTGTGGTAGACTGCCCTCCTAGGGAGCGCTTGGGCAACTAACTTGTGGGGCATGACATCCCAAATTCATCATTCGGAATTTCCTGAGAAAAAAGTCTTATGTGTATTGGATCCGCTCTTCTGTTAGCATGAACACATGAATGAGATTCTTCTTATTCTTCCTAAATAGAACCCCCCACCCTCACCTTTCTTAGGACTATCAAGCCTTCTCGAATTAGGTCTATGGGTACGAAGGCCTCCCGAATTTGTTCTAGGGTAGAAGCTTTGAACGTAGACCCGGATACAAATCTTTCACTCACTGAAAAGTGAAACCCTGTGACTATATCGTCCTGAAGACGGATGCGACGGGAAGAAGTGGATAACTTTGTTAATGAACAAGATTCTGAAGTAGTGAAGGTTTCCGCTTTCGCTAAACTGCCAACCCCTTCTCACAATAGACACCTAGAAGCTGAAGCTCCCAAAGGCTCCTAGTTGGTGGTTATGTGCCCGAGACTCGATAAAAGGGATTAACGAAGGATTGTATTCTCCCAGCAGGGAAGGGCCATAGAGGATCGATTCTATTAAGCTCTTGGCCTTGGTTGTGTGTAATGCATATTTAGAATCATTGGAAGTTCTATCGTACCATGCATGTGAAAATCAGCTAAAAACTTCTATTTCAGATAGGTCATCAAGTAGTTCATACTTGTTTTTGTTCGACAAGGCGGCTGGCCCAGCAGTCACTTAACCAGACCTTATCCGTTATCCTGATGCTCCCCAAGACGCAAGAGTCAAATGTGGTAGGACGCAGGATAGGATAAGCCAAATCTCGCCTAGAAGTTACGGCACCCACCCTTAGTGGAGCAATAAGTAGTTAAGTTATAAAGCAATGGTTTATAGAGCCAAGGAGAGCTACTGAATATGGTGAATCCAATATATGAGAAATCCTCCGTGAAAACCGAGTACGAGCAACGGTCGGGTCTGCTGCCCCTTCCTTCTCAGCGTACAGCTGCAGATTGGATAAATGGTTCGTTTTTGTAAGTCAACCGAGGAAAGGAATATGTACCTTTACCGCGATCATCATCCCCTGGTTCACGGGCAGTTGAGCCACGGTGTCGATCGAATCCAAAGATGAATTCCTCTTCTTGTGTATTCTGTTATTCGAAGCCCGGTTCTGCCTTGTGTTAAGCTCGGAAGCAATACCTGCTAAGTCTTACAGACCAACTTGAGGACTCCAAAGTCCGTCCACCTTCTGGCCGTGAAAGAAGATCGGTAGCTTAGTGAGAGGTCTTCTCGTGACCTTGAAAGGTAGCTTCTGTGACCCCTGTTTGCTCGACCCGATCCCGCCACTCAGGCCGTCACTGATTCTGAGTTTGAGGATGTGATCTTCTTCTTATCTGCTTTCTTCTTCTTTGTCTGATGAGATTCTCTCTTCTTATAATCTTTGATCTTCTTATCATCATCAGATTTATGATCTTTTAGATTGCATTTTTTCGTTAGATTATTCATTTTGCCTAATATGCCGGTTATGACTTTATGGGCAGTAGGATGGATACTATCAATAGAATCCTCTCCTATATGAGGAGGTTTAGTTCCTATCCACGTTCCATCCTCATCGTATACTAATTCTCGCTTCGTACTATTTCCTATCCCAACTACGTACGTATTGATTTTTTTCTCTACACATAAATTTAAAAAATCACGATGAAAGTCAGCTGAACATGAAAATTGCTGTTTTAATGTTGGGTCTGCTAGCTGGTTTATGTAATAATCTTTAGTGATTACCTTTCTAACCGGTCCTTTATGCTTCATGATTATTTCTTCCTTATCTTCATGTAATGCATGTATGCAGTATGACTTGGGAGCCAAAAAGATTCCCTCTTTTACATAGTGCTCCTTCTTAAACTTTCCTATTTCGCTAGGTGATACCATTTCTTCTGGAAGTTCGTTCTGAACAACAATAGAGTCCGTGTCCGTATAATAGCAATCATCCCTTTTAATAAAAGGGTATAACACTATCCTGGCATAGGCAGCAATAGCAGCTGAGAGCTGAACTGCTGTATTAGCTGGCTGCTTTGTTGTCTCCTCCATTTCCTTAAACAAATCATCACTCACTTTGTTTTTATAGGTTACTAGGTACAGATCATCATCTAGATGAGTTGAATCAATAAATCCATCCTGAGAAAGGGCCATTTTGTGAGATTCTTCTCTGCTGACTATAACACACGTAGTGCTTTCCGGCGATATACCAAAACGGCCATAAAGACTGTTCATAGTTGTTTTGTGAATGAAAGCCATTGCTTTATCCCCTTTCTCCTTTGCCTCAAGCCTCCTTTGGTATAGATCGTGTACAAAATCGTAGAATGGTGATTTCATTCTATCAAACTGCCAGCCACGGAGTGGGACGACCAAGTACCCATGTTCTTCTGCAAATTTTAGCTCCTCAGAGAAATAGACACCTACAAACTTACCTGTAGGGAATACCAAAGTACCACACCACTTCACCCGACTTATAAACGACGCAAAGAGATAATGACAAAGAATATCGGCAATCTGTTTAACACAGATGGGTCGAAATATGAAACACACCAGACTTACAAAACAATCAAAGAGATAATCACACAGACTATACACAATCTTTGGAACACAGATAAAGCAGCTCAGATTACTTAACTCACTAGAGAAAATACAAAAGTAACACTTACAAAACAATCAAAGAGATAATCACACAACAGTGAGAATTGCTAAGTGTCAGAAACTCAACTTCATGGTTCCTAACAGATGTCTTCCCCTGCGGGGAAGTCTCGAGTTACATACAATAGTAAAGAAATACTCGAGGACACAATCACATGGTGTCAACAACCGTACTACCACAGTGTAATGATGGTATTGAAAGAACATCAATGAAATTGATTGAATCATACCAATTACATGCATAAAATCGGATGCTGGGAAGAGAAAGAAATAAAGCAAAAATACACACATCATGATCCTATCTAATATATTGCCAATTAGTGTAAATCCCTCTTATATTCGAAATTCTATTCAAAAACGAGAAATGAAAGTGCTGAGTACGCATCCACTAGCCGATACAGCTTTACGATTCGACAGCAGGATTCGAAAACCATTAATAGATAATCTTGACATGACAAAATCACGTGATTATCTCCTTCAGTCATACAATCGAATAAACCATCTCAATTGGATCAGAAAAGAGCCATTAACCATACGAAATCTTGTTTTATCTCATTATAATCAAATCAAAATCACACCAAAAGAGAAAGCTTTAGACAAATATATTGAATTCTTAAAAGTCAAAAAACTGGAATTATTTTCTAAGGTCAGGTGTTTTTCTTACGAACATATAGGAATCACCGAGAAGAATATACCTTTATATAAAGTAATGGTAACGCCATTGTCTTATCTGGGTTACCACCGAAACCCAGAATTTTTATTACATATGTTATATGTGAAAGGAATGCTTCATTTGTATGATTTACATGTTGCTAAACCAATATTTTTTCATGAATCATGGAGGACTTCAGAAGATCGTGATCTTTGTTATGATATTTACAAGTTATCAGTTAATCGACTCAATGAATTTCTAAGATATTTATTATCACCGGGGCTGGCGGATAATACCCGCCCCGTGGATAGTCAAGTAACTGTCGTCCTAAATAGAACGCACACGGGAGAATTTGTTCCAATTTACAGCAATATACTAGCAAATGTCTACTGTGACACAGTAGGCTTGATGTTAATTAGCGCGACAATAGCAAATTATCAAATATTTGATCCTTCTTTGATTCCTTGCGATGTCGCTAATTTCCTTGATCTTACAAATCATGTACAAGAGCACATCTTTGGGTATCATCATTCCACAATAAGTAAGATTGACCTTCCTATTCCAGAGCTAGCCCAAATGGCCTATGATTTTGTATATAAAGTTGACTCCTCTTCGACTGAGATTATACCTCTAACTGACCTAGTCTCTGATACTCATACTCTTGACTCCTCTACTTCTTCAACTGTATATGAAAGTGAACACTCCACTGCTTCAACTGTATATGAAAGTGTACACTCCACTTCTTCTTCGACTGTAGTTGAGACCACTACTGTAGGAGAAAACATTACCTTAAATGATATTAATATCTCTGAGATAAATCAATCATCTATAAATTGGGGTCTTGTAGTAACAGGTATAGGCTTGATAGTTGGTGGAAGTATTTGTGTGGTAACGGGGTATTATCCAGATAGTTCGTGTTTCTCTTATTTCTTTAGAAGAGGGGGAGAATAACAAATGAAAATCACTCAAATACAAAGAAGAAATAATACGATCCATTTCATTCAGTATAATTCTGTCATGTCTTATTCTGTCAACAGTCGCACAAGCTATAAGATTGCAGCAACAGTAGAGGCATTGTATAATAGGGACCCAATAGGGTGGGATAGTCGTGGTGTCCTACGTTCATATAAGGATAATATCATGAATTTGCTTGCGCATGATGAATATCAATTAGCACCAATACAATGCATAGTTTTCAGAAATGAATATAATCCAAATGAAACACGCATAGAGCGATGGAAACAATGTGAATTCTACTCACTTCTACGCGCCCAATATAGATTGGGACATTCTCATTTAATTGATGATGACGTTAAGCTGGTAGTTTCTAAACCGGGTAACTCCTCTGATTTACTTGTTTATCAGGCGCTTGCCAAACGTCTTTTGACTCATATTGGATGCCCATATAATGTGTGGACTCTAGAAGATATGGAGAAATATTATTTCAATGAGATATCTCATTGTTCTGATTTCACTAAAATGTACAAGATCAATTTCTCTTGTACCAAGATATTGAAATCTAGAATACTGAACACTATACTTACTGAATTAAACGAATTAAGCTCCATGGAAAAGAAACTAATTGAGAGCTTTGTCAACCTTCAAACCATTAGCTATGTAAATACAAATAATACGGATGAGATGGTCTCATTAAAACATATCCCCGTTATTGGCGAACTCACTCGAGTCATCTTTCATATTTTCTTAATTGATCAGTTTGATAATCAGATGAAGAAACTATATCCACAATATTCATTCTACCGTTTGGGTAGCGAAGTAATTATTCCTATTCATAATGATGAAAGCGATATCGATACCACAAAGCTATTAGAGAATCTCAATCTGTTTGGTAGTATTACAGAAGAGGATGGTTCCTCTGAGTTAGTTTGCACTCCTCACGGAAGAAAAGTTCTTACCCTTTATGAGGGACAAATTACTGTTTGGGATGTAGAAGAATATATTTAGTAAATGGACTTAATAATGTCATTATAAGGGTTATGAATCCTTCAATTCATATGCATCTTATGTTGTCAGTGGTCTCAGATATAGCAGAGAGAGCCACATCAGGGTAAATGACAACTGATCTTGAGAAATCCCACCATTACGTTTCCAAAATCAAAGAAGTAAAATGAAGTCATGTACCATCTAAAACAAGTTGCTTGCTGGTGTCAATATCTCCTCAGAGATAACTGTCTCTTAAACAAGATTATTCTAATAAGCGAATACGTATCTGATATTTGTGTCTCTTATTTTGGGTGGCTAATACCTGTATGTTATCTTTTATATAAATCCAATTATTATTTCTATGTCTTATATAAATTAGACTTGAAATTTAGGTTCCCATTGCACATTTTTCATACCTCCTCCTTCCAATTGAATGAATGGCATCGTATCATTGAATTGAATGATTTCAAAAAAGCAAAGCAAATTGGCACTTGTGAACCAATGCTTCGATGGTCTAACTTTACCAAACATAATAATTTCACTTATTTCAAGAGATTGAATAGAATCAAAGAACTTTTAGGTGTTACCCGTATAAACAAGTGCAATCTAGCGTTGGAAACAGTCCACAACACATATGCAGGAGCGGGTTTGAAATCCCTTTTGACTCGTGTATACTCATCTATAGTTGTTCAAATAGTCACTAAATCTTATTCGATGCAACATCGGAGGAAAATGTTTTGCCAATTCAGTATTCTTGTTATTAGCGGAATCGGCATTGTAGTTTGGTACAAATATCAACCTCATCCTCCACAGGCATATTCTTATCATGCTTTCCAGAACCCTACGGCTGTGGTAGAAGGCTTCCGAAAGGTATCATACTGGATGAATAATGATATTGAAGCTGTTATCAAAAATGCTTTCACGCACGAAAGACCATTTAATGAGATTATTAATCTTCCTCAGTACTGGGGCGTGTGGGGTACAAGCGTAATAGAAAAGGATCAAATTACATGTATAGGCACAGCAATAATAATTGCCACATTGATGAGCCTAAATTTACTCCATTAGTTATTATAGACCTTTGATAAAACTAGTATTTGAAAAGAAAAGACAAAGACTCAAGTATAGAAAGTGAAGAGGAACCCCGAAGAAAGGTTTCGGTTTCTTTCAGTATTGAGCGAATGAAATGCACAAAGACACAATGACTAAACTTCCCTGTCCTTTGAGAATGAAAACTCTACTGCTAAGAGAATGGAGTATCTTTTCAGATAATTAGATTTCACTATCGGTAGAGACAAATGAAAGCAATGCCAGGAACAATGAAAAAACTTTCCTAGCCTAGTCTTTTAAGATAATTAAAGAGATACTCTCTCTATGGGGCCCATTCACCAACAAAAGCAGTAAAAGAAGGCTGAGAAGCATCAGAGGAAGTCAATGGCATAGGCAACTTGTAAAGGCCACCTTCAAGCTTGCCCTTGAGGAGAATCTTCCGGGCGAGACACTCGATCCTTAATTAAGCAACAGTCAGATAGAAATTCCAAAATTACCTCGCTCCGCGCCTTGTTAACTGAGAAATAAATACTAAGCAGATTATTTGGAATTGCTGGAACATGAAGCACATTGTTCAATTGCTACGGTCTATTTGATGATGAAAAAGAGGTATTGCCTAAATGATGAATAGAAAAACCTGTACCATCACCAACTTGAATGAGCTCTTCCCCTTCGTAGACCGAGTGGTTGTTAAAATCAGCTGTGATATGATTGGTTGCACCCGAGTCCAAGAGCCAACTGTCAGGGGAGGCAAACTCCATGTCGGCAACATAGGCAGCAAGATGCTTAGGCGGTGGGGGCTTATAATTGTAGTAAAAACGGTGGCGACACCGATCAGCTGTGTGACCCACTATAGTGCAAATCTGGCACACAGGGTTCTCAGTAGACTTATCAGTATCAGTGAAGTCATAAGTATTGGTACGCCCCCTGCCTTTCATGAATAGAGCTCGGCCTCTTTTTGAATTGGAAGAAGGCTGAGAAAAGGAGCCCTTACGGAGTAGAGGAATTAGTCAGGGTCGCAGATAAGTTGTTTCGGTGCCATTTCCTTTGTTATGAATGAACGAGCCTAGGAAAGCCCCCAACTGGATACATGCTTAACACAGCCTATCACACAGATTCGATATCATTGACAGGAACCCCGGCCAATCTCGCGAGGTCACTTGTGGTTAAAAAGAGATAGTGGGAAAAGTGAAGAGTGCAAGTGTAGAATCGGTGATACAAATAGAAGAATGAATTCAAAAAGATATGGTACAGGAAACACAGCATTCGTTGAGTACAATCCAAATGGAAGAGTCACCAATTCCATCTAAGATCAGCACTAGAGGTCCTACGAAGCAACCAGCTGAAAGCCAAGAGAAGTAAGTGCACATTTTCAACACAATAAGTGGAGTACCTCGAGCACATCATCTCCCATGGTGGTGGACTTCAAAAGGAGGATTGCATCTCCGAAACACGGGAGGTTTCGTCTGGTACTGTTTGATTGAATCACACACCTTTTCTTTTGGTGAGCCTTGGGATCCTATTATTTACTCTATTAGTAATTTCTTTTTGTTCTGTCTATTTATTGTTTCTTTTGATCACTAACGTGAATATTCCACTGCTGACGAAGCATGTGCTTGCTGAAGCATGGTTGTTTCATAAACATGATCCTATCCTAATGCTTGGAATACAAATCATTGTCCATCTAACCATCAAATAAAGTGGGTCACACTTACCTCTCCATGTTCATTAAGAAACATTCTCGTATTATATTTATTGCGGAAAGCAATCCCACTATGTGAATGCCCATCAAGCATCTGATTAACAGATGGCTCACTATAAATGGATTGAATTTGCCCACTTATGATTGGCAATGAATCAAGAAATTCAGAAAGAAGACGACTACTAATATGTTCCTCTGTACCCGAACCCTGAAAAATAATCACTTCATTACCCCATCGAGTGTAATTTACACCACGAAATTGTACTTCGAATTTCCTATCAAAGATCTCTTGTAAGACAACTTGATACAAACATGAGGTGATATCACCTAACGGTGGCGCATAAGGACAGATGAGATTCTGTTGTAGTAGCGTATGAAAAACGCTACTATTGATATAGTCATTAATTATAAAATGGAAAATCCCCTTTCTGTTGATGGATATCTCAAGATTTTGACTCAATGTGTGCTTGTCAAGACCCTCTGGTGATAATATTACTTGATGCATTGCAACTACTTCCCTTTGCTGACTGACATAATCATAATGTGCTATTTCTAGATCATTGATCTTATGTATCTTCTTAGGTATATTGATCCTCTTTCGAATGTGCGTGTTTTTCATTATATGCTCAATAGCTCTCAAAAGTAGTCCTTCTACTGGATTAGCACATTCATAAATGTGGATCCATTCTTCACCATCTCTCTCTTGAATATGTGAGTATATTAACCCTGATTCTGTTTCTGTTTTATATCTTTCGAACATAAAGGGAGGTAGATTTTTGATCATATACGATGCAAAATTCACTTGCTTTATACGCGGGAAATGTGCCATCATAAGCTGATCCTGTAATTGATTTTTATGGTATGGAAGCACGCCTTTTTCTTTCCACCCGTTAGAATAAACAGCTTGTATTGCAGTGGAGAGATCCATTACTATTTTATGAGAATTATCAGTTCGAATTTGATTGAGAGCATTCAATTGCTCTATTGTAAGATTTCTTTCTTTACTAGATTTAGTAGCATTATTTAGAAATGGTTTATGATTTCTGTGTTGGTTCATTTTATCATTTGTCTCCTTGTTCATGATTTTTATTTGTCCATCTCTGTCGATTTTGCCAATGATTTCTTTAGTTCATCTGTGTTGATGAGCTAAATGAACCATGGGGTTCTACGTGAGCTCCGTTATGGAGACTCTCCATGAGTATTAACATCATAAAGTCAACATTAGAGTCGACTCTAGTAACTCAGGACGAACCAGCTGGACTAAAAACATGAGCCATAGGATGTGTCATTATCTCTTTGCGTCGTTTATAAGTCGGGTGAAGTGGTGTGGTACTTTGGTTTACCAGGGGCGAGTACCTCCTACACAATTCATTCATAAGCTTTGCCTTTGCTCGTCCCTTTGATTCAATCCTTCTTCTCCTCGAAAGTCCTCTCTCTCCGTTTTAGTTGCCCGACCCATAGATATACTGGATTCAGCTCCTGCGCAGTAACCTAAATCAATGGAGAAGGTAAGGACCGGCATAGGATAGAGAGTGGAATCATCCGCGTATCTATTATTAGTTGAGAACTAACAAAGGAGCTATTGTCTTTTTGGCTTTTGTTTCGACTTTAGGTTGACACTAAACAATATCTAGAGGGAACACGCATTGCATCTATCCTTCCAAAACAAACCTACTTCTTTGACTAAGCCGTAGAAATGCTTCATACTTGCTACCCTTGCGGAACCACTAGACTTGATCTTGAGGCAAGACTTTTATACTATCCTGACTTCGTGGTATCTTTTGAAGACCTTACTTTCACATACAGCCGATTAATAAGACATAGATGATCTTCCATATTGGTACTGTAGACTAAGATGTCGTCCATAAATACAAGCACTAATTAGCGCATAAATGGCCTGTGTTTGAAATGTTGAGAAAAGTATGCTCCTGGCCATCAATGTACTACTCCAGCGGTAGTGGCTAGCGAAGTAGCCCTAAAGGGAGCAATCCACGCGGCATATGGATAGGTGGCGTCGCAGCGTTACCCTGTACGGCAACGACAAGCATTCCATACAGCCATACTATGGGTGCTACGACCCACTGTCGTACCCGCTCTTCTTCCCTAGGGGTGAGCTTGGTTGGCACCGCGGTCTACCGAAGAATGCCGTGTCCTATGACGAGGTTCAACACGATGATGACGTGCTGCAGTCCATTGAAGATGAAGCTAACGAACCAGGTTAGCCTTTTTGTGCACGTTGTGTCACTTCTATCATTCATGCCCACGCAATGCCTAACGATTTCTCCTAACTCCTTTCTCTTTTTAGATTCGCATCTATGTCTCTTTGAGAAGACTGCCTTGACAAGTCAATAATCAATCACTAGATTTAGGATCACAAGCCGATGCTTCACGTCGAAATGGGTTAGTCTGCTCTTCGAGGAAGAATTCCAGAATACTCAAGCTAGATGGGTCGGTTGAGCACGGGTTAAGTGCTTCTTCATATGTCGATGGCTCTACCACTTGATTACATTCATTTCTTTTCTTACGGATATGACTCAAAGGAAAGAACGGACATTTCTACGAGTGAACTCTTCATTCAATAAACTGAGATTGGAGCAAGCTGCCTTGACCAATATACTGGATCTATACCATCTGAGAAGAAAGGGGTGATTCCTACTATGACACCAGATAATCCACCAGAGAATAGTCAATCCTAAACTAGATAAAGCCGAGTATGCGAGGAAGCCTAGGTAGCTGTTTGATCGGAGGAAGCACGGCGGAAGGAGGCGGCTAGAACATTCCCTCAAGGAAGAAGCCATATGTTGTCTTACCATGAGCTGTATCCATTGGTAAAAATGGAAATCATTGGTTCGGAAAAGAGTATCAGTCCCGGATAAATCCACTTAAGAAGCTGCTTCTTTTGCTGGGAGCAAGGAACAAGAAAGGTCTTGAGCTGCCAAGAAGAATGTACCTGGGTCGGTAATGTAGTGCGAGAACCGAGAAGAGAGATCCGATTGACCCGATCTAGCAATAAGAGAAACAAAGCTGGGAAAGCCGAGCGTAATGTTCGTACCAAGGCAGGGGAGGCAGATAGGGATCCGGTTCTTTATGATCGGAGAAAGACACCAGATGATTTTCAATCAATCAAGATTAGGTAATCCTTTCACGCACCAACTTAGGAATGTATTTGGGGAGTCAAAATGACTAGAGGATAAATCGAGTAACACACTTGGCGATGACGCACGGATGACACCACGGAATGAGAGGTCAAGCCCGAGTGGAGGCCATCCATCCCTTTCTGATGAAACCTTTGTTGCCCTAGCTTGAATGGAAGGTTTGGCTAAGGATGGGGATCCGGTGTCTTCATCTATACCATCAGAGAAGAAGGCTTGCCAAGAATGGACGAAGGTATGATTCTAGGAAATCTAGATTTGAAAGAAGGAAGCACCCGAGGAGCAATCAAACGGACATTTCTACGAGTGAACTCGCTAAAGCTGAAGATCCACCATCCAATTTAGGCATTGGGCAGAACTCTCTCAATCCAGGAACTAGCTCCTATCTCGATGATTCCATTTCTCTTTTTCAGAGTTAGCTTCTTTCCTATGGTCAAGAGTACTCTTGTTTCCTAGTCGAGGGATAATCAAGTCATTTCGAAAGGGGATTTCTCCGTTCCCCTAGCCATCGAGCAACTGCGAGAAACACCGCGCCCGTGCCCCCGTCGCTCGCCGGAGCAGCCGTGCGTGGCGTACCAATTTCTTATCTGGTGGATCTTGTCTGTTCTTTCGAAAGTGTTTCTACAAACGAGTGAGGTAAACCCATCTCGGTCGAATAATTCGTATCTTTAGACCATTCAGAGCCGTTTGCATTAAGTGTTGGGATTGAGTTTGTTGTCATTACCCTCAATTTCATTGCCGTCCACCTCTTGCCGTGTTATTGGCTAGAGAAAGACAACCGATTGTACTACTACAGTGTTGAGTACCCCAGTTGCTCCGCGGGTGATTATGCCCTAAATTCTCAGGAGTGGTGGAACGGATTGCTCCTATCTAGGGTTTCCTAGCGAAAACCTAGATTTAGCTTTATCTATCTTTCCGAGATGACCAACTGCTCTTTCTTGCCAATCTACTTTAGATTTCTTAATACTTTCATTGCGGGACCTATCCCCGAACAACCATTGCTTTTCTTCCGCGGTTTCTTTAGTTTCTTCTTGATTTGATTGAAGTTTAGGGAATTGGATGGACTGGTGTCTTTGGATATTATCCGTCCTACTTATGATCTTCCAATTGAACACACTAGTATTTTATGGATTCTTTCCCCGGTAGTGTAGTCATCTCCAAAAGGGATGATACATATTTCTCTGTCCTAGGATGCGCCGTTCGTGATAAGCTTATCCGCTTCCTTTCCCATCGATTCTTCTTCTCTACCAGATAGAATAGATAGAAATGGAATGGAAACAGATCTGGATTTCCTCGGCAGGGGTATTGGATAGAATATCTCTGGCAATGCGAGTGAAAACGGTCAACAACGAGAGTTATCACCTTTCAAGACCGTCGGTTGTATACACGATCGCTACAGACTGGGTCACTTGTGGGGGCCTGAATGGATGTTTGGACTGGCCGGGGTTGGAGTAAACTAGAGACGAGGAAGGTTTTGAAAGGACCCGACAGGCAAGGAAATCTCCCTGCTTTTAGTGTTGGTGGTAAATCCACTTTCGAGCTATAGGGAGCAAGGGTTGGCTACCTTTCGCGGGTGAGACACGCATAACCAGTCAAGTCGATAGTGTTTCTTAAAAACGAGTACTCGAATGAGGTATTCCTATCAGTGAAAAGAGTTGTTGTGAATAGCCTTGTACTCCACTCGTATCGATGATATTATTGGTGAGGTTGCCACTTCGCATAAGGAAAGGGGAGAGTAAGGCCAGCATCGACTAGAGCTACTGATATCTCGGGAGGAGCTAGATTGTCAAAAGATAAGGAAACCTTAGATGCTTCATGATTTTCTCTTTGGCTCGATTGCTTTATATTTGTCTTATTTTATGAAGGCCTAAGAATTGAAGAGAATGAGAGATATTCATGTTATCGCGAGCCGCAGGAGACGACTAGTCATGTACAACCATTTCGATCGCTTTAGCGTGCTGTCTTCTTGTCTCTACTCGAGATCTATTCTCTAATTTGACATGTGTGGCATGGGGGCCGGCGGTATTGTGTGTTGTTGAAACACTGGTAGCGAAAACTAGAGTGGAATGCTTGACGAAGACACTGGGGTTCCATGACTGCTACGCTGTAGACTGTGAGGGACGAAAGCTAGGGGATTTCCCAAAGTGGTCATACTCTCTTACTGAGTTATCAAACCTGCCTGCACCAGCCAACCTACCGCGACACTTGGTCGGTACGTGCTGTTTATCTCCACGCTCCTGTATTACAATCTGTGTATTATTCCACTTAATTAGATAAAGGCCTCTCATTATTTGTTTAAATCTTTGCTACTTACAGATGTGATTGGTGTCGGGAATCCTACCCAAACTTGGAAAAGAACTATTTGGCACTTGAGAAACCGATATAGGATTTAGGTCGTCCCGACCAGTAACAAAAGGGAAATAAAAGATTCACAAGAAATGAGAATTCTCGTTCGTATAGTATAAAAGAAGGAGGTCGGCACCGTGCTTTGGACAAATTGACTTTCTTCGCCATTCTCCTTTTTCATCTATATACACAATTCTACTTGATTTGCCCTTGAATAGTAAGCCCCGGAATTACTAAATTGTATGGTTGTTTTCCGCGTGGTGAGCAGGATCCAACCCATCGAGCGGTGGCCCTATCCAACGGTTGGTTCTTGTTATAATGGTTGGGGAGACCTTTGATTGTGAATACCAAGTGGAACAAGCGAGTAAAGAGGGAAGGCAGTCTAAGTTGGAAATCCAGTGTCCTAAGCGCCCTGCTTTCGTCTTGATTTATTGCATAGGTAGTGTGCAGCTGCTGCCCGTTTCAAACTTGTACTCCTCTGGTAGTGTAGTAAAGCCCATTAGAAGTGAGATTCGTTGATTCTATCAATAATCTGAAACTTCAACCTCGTGAAGCCCTACCCTAGGTAAAGGGCTTCTGCTACCTTTAGATTGAGTGAGGAAACGTATGCACGGCTTCACTATTTAGTAAGGGCAGCGGCTTTAGAGTAGGAAAGGGTGTGGCCTGCACACCGAAGCTATTAGTGACCCGCTTTGGAGACTCATCCCAGGGAAAAGGTAGGAGCGCCAAAAGCATCTGTTGGTGGGTAATCAGCGGAGCAGCTTCTTTACACGCCGAAGTAGATATGTATGGTCAGGGGAAACCGACAAAGGAACCATAAGCTAGAATACTGGTATCAAGAGATGTTATTACGGGAAGTGCTTTGATACTAGTGTTGGCCTACCTGATTTGTCTGATATCTGTTCTTCTTTTCTGATTGATTGATGGAGCCCAAGACTGCTTGACGACTTTCGGTGTGGGGTCAGCTTGAGCCGAGGTCGTCTCGTAACAGGAACAGGAGGTGGTTCCACAACTCCATTCAATACCTAAGAAAATCTCTAATACTGAGATCAGCCTTTCAGTAGAGGAGCAACCAATGAGTGCGGACGCATACACCCTTGATTAGGACTAGCAATTAGGAGATCGTCCTCGAACAAAGAGCTCAACTGCTTTTGATTTCATACCTACTTTGGATCAAAGCACTTCTTTGGCGGAGCACTAAAATCAGTACGGACACAGGGATCGACCATCCACTATTCTTTAAGGCACCTGAACCAATTATGAGAATGAACTAATAGCCAAATGTTTCTCATATATAGATAGATTCCTTCCACCAATGCCAACATTGAATTCTAGACGACGTGCTTCATACTTCAGACATACTTTACGAAAAAGGGGAAACTCGGTGGAAAGTTCTTTCCAGTCGAAGTTGAGTTTTTGAGCCCTCGATGAATCAAGGGAATTTGAAGAGAAAGGGCAGCTCTCGTACTTTATAGAACTTCCTAACATTCGTATTTTCGTTCGTTATATAGCGGCGAAAATATCCCATTCATCCGTTAGTGATTTCTTGCTTGCATTGGGCATTGAATATTCATGTGTAGTGACTGGGGCTTCCATAGCCGCCAGATACCTCCTGCACGCCCTTCTGGGTTGAAGATTCCTACTCCTTACTGTGAGCAGTGGGTGGCATAGCTTTTTTCTAGAGGATAGCATTGGCTGTCTTGCCTTCTGGATTGTACTTCCTATGATCTTGGCTTCCGATAAGAGCTGCGATCTTTTCTTACTCGAGGGATGAGTAGAGAGGATGATGAATCTCTTGCGATCTTTCCCATCTTCTCAAAGACCATGGGGGCTGTTTGTGGATCGAAGCCAGCAGCACCGAGTAGCATCATCCCAATGTGATCTGCCTCTATCTCCATCCTACACAAGTGACATCATAAGAAGAAATGAAATACTTGCATACGTTCGATAATACGAGAACAAAATAGACACCACAATTCACATTAGTGAATTTAGGCCACAGAGAGGAATGCCGGTTTACCAGCATCCGTCTAGAGAACAATTGCATACCAGTGAACTCAAGATAGTACATGCTTTAAGGATGACTCTCAATAACCTAAATATTTTCATTCCTCGCTCTCTCCAGGCTCTAATGTTCTGAAAACAAGCCTTGCTCCATGAAGTTCTAAACCTAGATCATAATAGAAAACAATAGTGCAGAAGTAAATACTTTCGTGAGCTCGTTTTGACGTGATTTCCAACAAATCCTGTGTCTTCTTCGGGCAGACAATCTGCAACATCTCAATCCATATTTGCTTATCTTCTCAGCCTTGATTATTGCCGTCAATGATCCTTTGATATCTAGCTTATCTTCTCAGCCTTGATTATCCCCTGTATGGTGCATCCTCCATATCAGGCTACTCATCTCGGCCTTCGGCTATGGAGCCTCTATCTCCTTCCCGCTTTATTATTCCTTGATTATTGACTGTGAAGGCTCTCCTCTGGGTTGTTATCTTACAAAGGTAAGGGCTGATCTTCCACCAAGGCAAAGCGGAACTTGAAACTAATAGGATTATGGCTTTCGGCTTCTGCTTTAATCGCATAGTGGGTAGGGGAGCTGAACTGAGAGAATGAAGACTACAAGATGCATCTCCCTTTCTCTAGAAGCCGGTCTATGTTCTTGCTTGTTCCTGGCATCACCATTAAGCTGACATAATGTGGCAACTATAGCTTACATACATAGTTTAGGATGGGAGCATGATTTCGCTTCATACGTGCGCTTGTCTGAAGCATCTCTCTCTGTTCAATCTACAACATTAATTCATGTTGAACCGCACACTTGGCATCTCCCTGCTGTGATCTCCTAGGAAAGTAAACCTCTAAATCAGATAACATGCTCAAATATCTTCTGTTGGACTCTCAGCGCCATAACATAAGTACACCCCTATTTAATAAGTTGCGCCCAGTTCCTATTAGATTGGATACTGAATCCCTATTCCAACCTGGGACATAAAATATGGGAGATCTTCCTGTCATAAAGCAAAGGTAGGGGGCTTAAGAAATCTCTCTAATGTGGCACCCCGCCGCAGCAACCGTTAACGAGCCCCAAGAATATGACCCAGTCCGAGAAAGCAGGTTCTTCACTATCTCTGGACCTCGTGATTCACTTATCCTCTTTACAGGCACGAACTCGTCCTAACTTCTATATCTTCTATCTTTATTTGGCACAGCAAAACAAACCAGCTTGCAATCATCAAGAAAAGAAATAAGTCTCCCATTCCGAGTTTCCTAGCTTTGAAGCTTGTGAGTATCAGCAGATCCCTTAGTAAATATTGGGGGACAGAACTAGCCTTATTTATGTGAACATAGGAATGCCGCATAGACTTTGCTTTCGAGAAGCTTCCTAATCTAATTAATGGAATATGAATTGGGTCTTTCCAGCTCAGATACCCGCTTACTTGGTTCGTGTTATAAGTGCACCCAGCAGCAGGTAGCTACGGATCTTTTGTTAGAGTAATCCTGCTAATGTTAGAGTGATCCCAATTCATTTAATAGAACCAACATTGAGGGTGAACGCTTAGCTTAGGCCGTAAATACGTTTCTGTCGTATTAGTCTGCGAATCACAAGTGAACCAGTTGACACTTGATCTCTCCACAACCAGTTGACTAACAAAAAGATCAGAGAAATCCTGCCGAGTCACCATATTGTCCTTGAACACCTACTCAATTTTAGACACGTAGCTTTGTGTCTCCTTGTGGTCTTTTTCTGCCAGCTCCAATGATGTTTTTAGATGTGCGATCTTCTTGGTCTTATTGCCTTATATATAATTGATTAAGGCATTGTGTTTCATCTTAGCAGCAGCCCCAATTGGTTAGGGTGCGGGACCTTATGGACCCCATGATATACCTCCTTCGCTAGCATACTTTCGATTACAGATATCATAGTAAATAGGGGCGGTTAGCCATCAATCCGAATAGCTCGTGGATTTATCGTATAACAAGCAGTTGGCCTCGTCTACCCGACCAGTCTTCTATACCCCACCCCTTTTTATAAGTTGTGATCTTCAACCCACATCAGGTATTTTACTATCTACTTACTGTAGTATGCTTTTCGATCGCTACCTTTGGTTGACACTGGAGAAGCCCTGGAGGTTATCCCATCTCAGGAGTCGTACTCTGACGTGAGAAAACAACCCATTCTGTAACCAATCAAGGTACACCGAGGTGAGATAATAGAACAAACCCTTTTACGGATCAATCTGATAGCGCCTACTAAAGTAAAGAATTCATCCACATTCATGCTCAAGCGAATCGCGGGTCTATCCACATCCACTCCATTCATTCGGACAAGGAACAACTAAATCAGAATTCTAGCTCAGCACGTGAAAACCTTCTCAAAACTTCAATTTCATCTGGGTCATACTGTACCCGCGTGCTTCCTTCTTAAGTTGATATTGGATAACACGAATGGAGTAGTAATATCGTTACCTCACTTTTCGCAGCTCAGCAATTCTCATTCGTGATGCCGGTTTCCCTTGTGCTGCCTCACGACCTAATGTTCTAAATCGCTCTCTGCTTGAAAGGTAAAGGAATTCCGCTGGCAAGTCCAGTAAATAAAACAAAAACGCAAGGTCCCGGTATCAGTTTTGAGAAAAAGGAGCCAGCGAGGAAACGGCTTTCGAGTAACAAAGGCCAGACGCAACAGATCTTCAAATTCACCATGAAAAAGACTCTTTTTCTAAGTTATACCTGTGGTGTTCCCGGTATAGCATCCAGGGCTCTTACGAAGTAGTTGGTTAAGATGTCAGCTAGGGAGTTGTTCTTGTTAGAATTTCTTTAGTGCAAGCGAAGCGGTTTGATCCCGGTAGCCAACTGGACTTGGCGTAGGGATGACTTGCCTAGTGAGATAACATGAATTACTGAGCCTCCGCTCATTAGTGGAAACTTTTTCTTCTTATTGTTATCACCGTAAAACTACTTGTTCAATAGTCCATACCGTAAACAAATCACAAGTCGTAATGGTATAAGCCTGGCATTTGAGAATTAAGTTATTGCACTTATTTTGCATCCCATTTTCATCTTTAAATCGATTTGAAGGTGATCAGCGACTTTCCATTTAGTTCTATTCCTTCTGTGCGTTACGTTCATTATGCTGTTTCCAAAACCTATCACTTATACCAGTGCAGATCTGATTTATGTGCATCCCTCGCTGTGACTACTATTCTTGTGTACAAACCTATGGTGGATAAACCTCTATGGTGCATGCATATCTGTTTCGCCTAACTTGTCTTAGTCATTCCCACATTGAATCGAAACTCTCAATGCCCATTGAGTCATCATATCTCGACTGAGCGGAACCAATCCAATAGGATAATCAATATGTTCTACTATTCCCTATATACCTCAGCTTGTTCGATTGAGCCGATACCGAGCCCTTATCTTTTCAGAAGATGTGCAACGAAGGATACCCTTGCTTTTGGTTTATTTTCAGTCAACCAATAGTAGATACAGGAGGAGGTGGTATTAGAGAACAATTAGTTGATTTGCAATACCCTTTGCTTTTTATTTCACTTCAAGGGTATAAAAACTTTGGTTCCAGCATTCGCTTAAGGATAGGAATAGTCATATCGGTCGGGACTTCTGTTGGACGTTCCCCATTGATTCCTTTTTTTCAAGTCTAGGTGCCTTAATGTTCGTAACATGCCGTAGTGTATCACTCGAACCAAAAGTAGTAGTGTATTACTTTCACTCGGTGAAGAGTCAAGACAAGGTAAGAACCCTAAAATGATAGACATATTGGTTCGCTAGTTAGATTAGTAGATGCTTATTTCACTGAAAGATCTGATTTCTTCGAATTTCCTTTCCTTTAGGGTGATGGGCTGATCATCTCCCGTTGCTATGGGGGAAGTCACTGAGAGCTCTGACTCGGATGAGGTGGAAACTTGTCTCTTTCTCCTTGGCCGGAAGGATAAACTTCCTACCTTCTGGATATATCCCTCGGCTAGATAGAATGGATATCCATTTGTTGAGAATAGAAATAACCCTCCCTCCTAGAGATCCCCCACTATCAATGATAACGTTTAGGAAACCTAACGCACATCTGCGCCGTAAAGAACTCTTGATCAGCTTGGTCAGTAGTCATAGCATCACTGAACGATATCCTCCTTCACCACCTACATGCTCCACCGGGGGTACGCCCTAACCAGCTCTCCCATAAAGCTAGCTTTAGAATTCTCACACACCAATGCAGGGAATTACGCCCATGAGTGAAACCTCCATTTATCAACAGAACACTTCCCCATTCCTTGAACCTGAAACGGCAAGCGGCACGGGGAATTTCTTTCTTCACTCCTATGTATCACCTGCTTATTCACAATGAGCTGGGGATACAAGGTGGAGTTCTCAATAGGAAGGGCTGGATCTATGTTCGCGAGCAGGGTGATGTCAGAAATAACTTGATAAGAGAGATGCATAAAGGCAAGAAAATCAATCTAAAGGCACCACTCCTCTTATTATTAGTAAACGGTAGGAACCCAAGGTTTTAGATGCTTTCTAAAATGCCATTAGCCGATAGCTGATGCTGGTGAATCGAAGACGGATCATAGCAGTGGTAGTTCGATGGCTGATTCCCCAGATTTCTGAAGAAAAACAAGTTCTAACCGCATTCTAGGAGTTGCCAGGAGTGATTCCCTTCAACAGGTGTGGAAAGGTCATTAGAGGCTCCTCTGGAGCAATTGAGATTTACCGGCAATCCGGTTCCTTTTGTTTTTATCCAGGGTTTCGGCTCCTACCAACAAAGGCTCCCTATACGGCAACCAGAAAATAACCTATTCTATTGATCGAAGGAATGGTGCACTTCGGGGATGCGGCTTCCTCTACGGAAACAACGGTACTTCCGAATCCTAATCCTAAAAGGCACCTGCTCCTAAAGCAATTATCGTAAATAGAGGTACGGCCCTCCAGCGCTAAATCGGATTTCTCGGAAGGATTGCTTGATCGAAAGGCAGGATTGGTTGGCAAAACAGCTTTAGCGATGACCAGGATTCGTACTATTCCTACGAAGCGAGGGACGAGCGAGGCCTAGGATTAGGAATTGGAATCCCCACATGCATAGAAGGGTACGGCCCTTTCCCCACAGTCACGGCACCTCGGCCGAAGACACCTATTCCCTTTCTTTCCAACAAGGGCACGGCTCAAATCAATTAAATAATACTATTCCTCGGCAAATCAATTATCCAGTTGTAGATACGGTACGGCTAAGCCAATTGATCTTCTCCTCGGCTCCACGAAGCGAAGGCAGGCCGGGCAAAGCAAAGAAATCCAAGTAATTTCACCCCCATTAGTACGAGTGCACTTACCCCCTTAACAGCAGCTTCCGAGAAATATTTCTCTCTTTAACCACAGGATACGCTAGAGCTATTCCTAGAGGTACGAGCGGCAAAGGAACAAGACGATCTGTTTATCTGCTCGGGAATCGAATCCGTATCCTAGGTTTCCTATTGGAGGTTCCCAGCGACATGTGCCATATTTAGAGCGATTCCTACTCATAAGAGAAATAAATAATCCTTTCCTCGGGCACCTTCTTTGACGGCTCCTATCCCTAGACATAGGAATGTAGTATTCCGATCCTACAACGGTAGTTCCTCATCCTCATCTGGATAGAGCTTTTTGAGGGGCAGATACCCCCTTCTACCTTTGCTTTGGTCAACGGAACACTTCGAAGTAGAGGCTCCTGATTGAGAAACAATCATTAATGCGGTGCGTGAGCTGGGTTCGTCGTGAGACAGTTCGGTCCATATCCGGTGTGGGCGTAGAGTAGTAGTAGCACCTATTTCCTGAGTCCCGTTCTATTGAGTTGAGCTCGTAACGAACAAGCAACGGCGCCTCGGCAAAGCAATTATCTAGCAGAAGTCTTTTCGAAAAGTGATTTTCATATAGTAGCAAAAGTACTAAACCCGAATTTCCCTTTGGAATGAGCCCTTGCTTTTTCGAAAAGTGATTTTGACATAGATGGAAAAAAGATAGGATTGAGGCGCATCTCTCCAATTGATCGGCTAAGACAAAGCAGTTCAAAGCAAAGGTTTTGTTATTGAAAGCACTACTTTTACATATATATGAAGATGAGTTTTCTAAAATCCTGTGGTGACTTCCCAAGGTAAAAATGTGAAGTAAGGATTTCCCATATATATGAAACTAAAATGAACCCTCCTCGGCTAAGGTTGAATCAGATATAGAAGAAGCGGAAGCAGGAAGCTGAAGGATATCCGTAGCGAATGAGGAATAGGACATGCATGTGAGCTAGCGAAAAGGGAATAGCACATTCTCTAGGGTTCGTATCAAGCGCTAGCAAATGGAGATTTCTCGGGTCAATCGAATCCGTATCCTCGAGCGCTGGGTCTGTCCTCTAATGAGGAGCTCCTTGCTTTTTTTTTGGATCCGTGAATCCAAAGCTTTGGGAGAAGAGGGGATCTGTACCTTCATCTGAAAACTATTCGCCGGTTGTCCGCATTCCTCTCCTCGACCGAAAGGTGTTCCCACGCAATCGCTATCGCTGTTCCTACGACGTAGTCAATACGCATTGGAATAATGGCATCCCCTCCACCATAGTAAGAAGTAACGGGTCTACGCCCTGCTTCCTTGTTCGGTTCTGGTTACGGGAACGGTTGACTTTCGAAATCAAATACCCTTCTTCCCTGTTTTGCAAATTCACCTAGAGCTAGCGAAGCGAGTCCGTTTCCTAAGGACGAGCGATGAAGAGCTTTTTCTAATGAAATATTGGTCTACGCCCTCCTTTGATGCCCAGAGGAAGAAAAGCGAAGGCAAAGCAATGGCATGGGCATGAAAGGCTACGTAAATAAGTACTTCCCCGAAAGAAAGGGGGCAGTCTAAGGCGGGACCTATCCACTACTTGTGAAGTAATAGAAGAGAGGATTTCTCGTATCTAGCGGAAGTACCACTACCAATGCTAGGCTCCGTAGAAAGGACATCGGCTCCTACGCATCCTACGCATTAGCGAACCTACGAGAAATGAAATACGAATTATTAGCGCTATTAGGGACGAGCTCCTGCTTCCTCGGTTTCCTATCCGATCAGAAATCCTATCCTTGCTAAAACCAATCCAATCCACGAAAAGCATCGTATTGTAACACTTGTGAAAGGCTAGTGTTGTGAATTCGATTGAGTTCAAAAGCACATTCCCTTGCTAGAGATATTCCTTTTATTCATCCCGGATTGTGTGAATGCGTTCACACCTATCCCGAGTGGGTATAGTTATGTGGTTAAGTAATCCCTTCCTATGCGAGGTTCATTGTATGAGAGAACATAAGGAAAGGCTTGATACATCCATGTCTAGCTCATGTCGATCTTCGTGTCATTTTTCTTTCATTAGCTCAGTAGGATAGTCCACGTTGCTAGGATGTGTGGGTCTAGTCAGGTCGTGACCCGGGCTCTCAATTTCTTGGACTTGAATGCCTTGCTTTGAGTTCGATCCGCCTATTATACCAGTGCTTTTCTTTTCTATCCGTGACTTATCTTTTACCTACCTTGCTTCTGCTTCTACTTGACCGGTGCTTGCTTATTAGATTAGCTATTCCTATCCACGCTAAAGATGAGGGCCATCTTTTGCAGTTCATATCAGCTATCCCATCTCTTTCTTGCTCGGTTAAAGGAATATCACTCTTCTATTAGTTCTAGTTACTTACCCTCGAATACTGTGCTTTCTTACCTAGCTATTATGCATAAACCAGTGCTGCTAAAACACCTAGTCCTTACTTCTATTGAGACTCTAGTCAAGAATTCATCTACATCTGCTGAGCCCTATTCTCTGGTATCTGCTGACCCTTCGTTTGTTGAATGAATTATACTTAGCGTACCACCATGGCATGGCTAATAGCACGACCATTGTCTATCTCTACCCTTGCTATCAAAACACTGTCTGATCCGACTTTCTCTTCCCCATGCCATAAGAGGGTTAAGGTATATGATGCATTAGTCTAGTTTACAACAATACAACCAAACTAATAGCTTTGAGTAAAGGTAAACTAGTTGACTGAGGGCTCTCTACCCACATCTCTATTCTCCGTTCGTGATACCCGGCATCACTCACTCCATTCTTTCTGTTCTAAACTCTCTACCCACATCTCTATTCTCCGTTCCTCCCTGGTTTGGATAACCATTCCTAGTGACGGCGAACCAACTAATCCTTGCTTCCCCACGGATCGTACTTCGTTGCTTGGCCATCAAGTGTAGTGACATACTACAGTGTCCCTTATAGAGATAAGAATGAATGAATGAAGGAAAGTTGCATATATATATAAGGAAAGTTCAAATGATCCCACTTCGTTCGTAGTCCTTGGCATCCCTCGAAGGTTCCTGGCAGAATGCTACTTCCTAGGTAGCAAAATACTTTCTCCACTAATCCACTCCATCCTTTGCCGACCCTAGTACTTCCTAAGCCGCGTGCAGCACATGGTGGTTCAGCTCCGGCCCCAGACTCTATCTAGTATTCCCCTTTTCCAGTGAGAAAGGCAGCTTGCTCCTAGATCTTCTACACTGCTTATCCGGATAGAATCTTTCATTGAAGGATCAGAAGGTAGCCTCGCCAACCTACATACAAGTTATGTACCAGTCCTTTCTTGATTTTCTATAGGTTACGGATCTAGTACGATATGCCGCTACCCTCTATTCCTAACCCCGGTTGAGTTCAGAAAGCACACAACCACACCCAGTCAGAAGATTTCTCATTTCTTTTTGATTTCCCATCTGAATCAGTCAATCAAGGCATCCATCGGTCGTAGACTCTAAAGCCCTCTGTTGAGATTCTTTTTGAAAGCTAAGACAATGAGGAAGGTAACGTACGGATTCCAATGTCCACTCACTCAGTTCGATCGATCATTCGACCACCTACCTACGCGCTATTGTGTGTGTGTGAGGATGCAGCCACGTTTCTACCTGGGATGCCTGCGGAGGGCTTCTGGTAGTGCTTAGTAAAAAAGCCATTCCGATATACTACTTTGGGTAAAGAGAGTTCGAACCTGTGGACACCAACGGATCTCCAAAATGGTTGATGACTCCCACAAGGCAGCATTCCCGTGAAATTGTTTTGGGACAATTCTAGTTTTACTAGCGGTAGCTCAGCCAAGTAATCTGGTATCTCACCATTAAGACGGTTACCTAGCAAGTTCAGCTCTGTGAGGTTCTTGCATCCTTTAAATGAATGTATCTATAATACTCCAAGTCAGATTGTTATTGTGCAATATGAGTGACTGCAGAGAGTTGGCTTGACATATCTCGGCTGGGATAGAACCTGAGAGCTGGTTGGTTTCTGCAGAGAATGCTGCAATGGCAGCACTGGCAGAGGCCCACTGAACATGTTTTCTGCAAGAGATATGGATCGCCCTGTTCCGTATCCAATCTGGAATATGACCCGAAAGTCCTTCAACGAAAAATGTGGCAATAGCTTCTAAATCTGCAAGTTCTTCAGGGATAGAGCCTGTGAAGGCATTGAAGGACAGATTTATGAGCGTAAGCTTCTTGCAGTTACTAAGCTCTTTTGGTATGCTCCCACTGAGCCCAGCACCTTTGCAAACAGCCGAGTTAGATTGCCCAGCTCACAGATGTTGGCAGTTCAGCATTGAAGTTGTTCTCTGATATATCAAGTTCCTTCAAACTTTTGAGACCACCAATTGACCAAGGGATGGTGCCTGTGAACTTGCATCCGGGGAGTTGAAGAACTTTTAGCAGCTTCAGGTTACCAATCTCTTCTGGAATGCTTCCACTAAGACCATTCTGTCTCTAAATTAGCAATTCCTGATTTTCCAGTTGACCAATCTCCCTAGGTATTGGCCCCACCAAACTGTTTGATGAGAGATCAAGTGTCAACTGGTTCACCAACGCTGTTATTCCCGGGAATATTGATCCAGTGAGGTTATTCTGGCTTGCATCAAGGTGCTAGAGCCGAGACTGGTTACCAAAAGCTGCTGGTATCGACCCGTTGAATGAAAAAATGTGAAGGTCCAGGATCTCCTCGAGGATGAACGCCCAATTCGATCCTTGAAAGACCCATTGCACTACAGCGGCAGCTCGGGCTCGAGCAACGGCGGGAGATAAGTCTTCTCTTCATTCAGCATTCAGTCTATCTTCGGAAAGCAGCAATAATTGATGCACGCAGACGATGTGAAATGCTTTCTTGATGAGCGCTATAGGTGGTGCCTAGACGCTAGGAAAAAGTGAGGATTATAGCTTCTGCCCCATAGACCATTCGGAAATGAGAGGAATTTCACTCCCATCGACTGAGAAAGAAATCGGTGGTCTATTGATTCGAGAGCTAGCCGAATAGCTTAACTATCAGTGACATATGCGAACGATCAGTAATGAAAAAGGTAGAAAAAAAAGATCCATCTGCGAGTGGTTCGGCTTTTTCCTAAGCAAGGACGGAGCCGTCGAGTGAGGATTGGCTGAGCGTGCTTTCGCTGCTCGTGGTGGAGTACTCTATGAATTATTCGCTCTATTATTGCCTCAGGATGTGATCGGGATTAAGCCGCGTGTCGATCGATACCCGGGGGGGGGGGCCGGACTCAAGGGATTCATTCTTTTTCGCACTAATGGAGGACATGAATTCTGGGCAAATTATCTATGTTACAGTCTATTAAAAAAAGGACTTCTAATAAGAAATTATTCTGCTGGCTCGCCTATAAATAGAAGCTTCGGCGCACTCTCTATTTTGCGGGACAAGAAAGAAGCCATGGATATCGCTGCAAGACTTTCCCTCATTCCTCAGGAAATTCTCAATATAGAAAACAATAGGCTCGAACTAGAGCAAATCCTGGGTGTCATCTCGGCGCCTGTGTTTCTGGCTTCCGTCGATCCAGGTGATATACACAATCATATACTTCATCTGAGGAATGCAATCCACATTCTTGAAAACAGTAAGAGGGCGCTGCTGGAAGAACAGCAAGAGCTCATCGTGGCGGCGGCTGCCCAACCGTAGAAACGAAAATAGAAAAAGGTAGTTACTCGTCTATCTCAACGTAAATGAACGAAGTCACTTAAGTCTTCCTACTACTACTGCTCCTTCTTACTTATTTTCGTTTTTTCAGGATCTAAAGAAGAAGAGGTTTTCTTAGCGGGCGTGAATCCGGTAGCTTCTACTTCTGTTCTGTTGTCTCACTTATGAGGAGCTGGTACTTCCTGATCAAGAGTGTAGTGAGCATAAGTATTGTATTGTTCAGTATTTTCTTTTCAGGTGTGGTGTGTAGAGATATCTCATGTATCAAGTGAAGGTGTGGTGTGTAGAGATATCTCATGTATTGCCTTTATGAATAATACTTATGTATTGCCTCTTCTTCTTGTTGTAGAAGAATACTGATGTATTGCAAAGACCTGTTGTTGTTTTATTTCTTTATGTCCCTTTATGACAAAGACTTTCAGATTGTCGATTAATAAGATCTACCTCTTTCTCGCAGCAGAGTATTCGAATGGAACCGCTTTTTCGGCTAGTATTTTTGATTATCACAACACTTCTTCTTAGACTGGACTACTTATCATTGCAAGGCCGCTAGGTTTGACTTCATAAACTTTTGATTCGGCTAGGAAAAAACGGTAGGCCCATCAAATAATGATAATACGTTAGATAAGAAAAGAGATTCCATTGATATTGATATTGAGAAAAGAGATTCCTTATCTGGAGATTCTAGACATTTGTTATCTGGGGAAGTTCACTAATGAACACAGAAAAGTGATTAACCTAATGAATATTCTTATATCCTTGGTTTGTTAGCAGTTCTTGATTTTGAAGCCCATTACCTTTGATTTACATATCCTTGGTTCTTAGTGCAAAATTTTTTGGTGTTGCTCAACATGATAGCTCAATGTGTTCATCTTAAGTTCTAGGACTATTGCACGGGTACTCAAAATGCAAACTATTTCGAACTGATGTCAGTTGCAGCATTTTGATCAAATATGAAATTCAAATGATTGAAATGATTATCGTGAGTCTGCTATGGGATAATGGTCTATAGTTTGATATTGAGTTGTATCTTGGACTGAATGCTGTGTTTTAGGTACGCTCTTTTTGGAGTGGTTTGTAGTTTGTACCGCCTTCCATTTTTACATTGGACGTGCAAGTGAAATGCATGCTGTATCATGGTCAGGTCATTAGCACAGGTGTTCTTGTTCTACCAGTTGAGCTTAAAGTAGCATGCTTCTCAGTTCATGCATCATGTCAAATTGGATTTTCTACGCCTAATTTCTCTCCATTATCGAATCTTAAGCAGAACATGTGATGCATGGTGATTATAGATACAGAGCATGTTAGGTGACAAAAAGGATTGTGGAATTGTGTACCCGATATGTTTCGTTCCTGAATAGATTCTTACAAAACTTTGTTCTGTTGTGGTTCTTCTGACAAAATCGTTTTGGCAAAATCATAAATGTTTTCCAAGTTTCACAACTGGACTTCGGTGGCTACATGTTGTTATAAGCTGGTACCACCGATCATCCTTGTTGATGCAAACACTACTTTTACCATATCCTACTGCATTAGTTAATAATAAATCACTTTACATACCAGTTTACAGCCTCAATGACCAAAGGAAAAACAAAGTGAGGAAGGTTTGACCCGGGATTGATACCGGGTCAAAGCTTCCGAGCTAACTGGACCAATACCCTAACCCTACCCTTTTTCAGAGAATCATTCCTCCCCCACTCTCTGCCCTTCTAAAAAAGAAAATGCATTCCTTCGCACTGTGCTTTACTTTAGCTCTTATAGCACTCTTTTCCTTAATGCCTGTTGGCTCTAGCACTGTGCTCTTTTCTAAATTGACTTCAACATCAACTGAAAAATAAGAATTTCCACGCCCACCAATCACTTTCTGCGGAAGCTCAATCAATGGCCACTACCGACAAGGGGACAATATATTACATTGAACACGCATCCAGCACCCCGAGTCACTACCAGAAAACTCGCGATATAGGAGGTAGACTGCAACCCCCGCTCCACAACGAGTGAAGAGAAAATCCGCTCCTGAAAGAGCTCTCCTGAGCGACAACGGGAAGAACGAAGCGATAAAAGA